AAGTTCCTATCGAAGTTCACTATGAATCTTTTGGTAACTATCATGAGATTTATGCACACTATCTAATAGTAAGAAGTGTAAAAAAAGAAACTTTTTGTATATATATTCGAACCACAGTTGGTCATATTTCTTTTTATCGAGAAATCGAGGAAGCTATACAAGGTTTTTCTCAAGCCTGTTCGTATGATACCTAATAATATGGTATAAAAAAAAGTAATTCTAGGACACCCGTGTGAATTCGGACCTCTCCGATTCAACTCGGACCATAGCATAGTTCCTGACCTAAAATTCTACGCAAATCAAGATCGAGAAAAGGAAGTTTTGCAATCATTGACTCAAACTCATTGTCGAATCCCATTCAGCAGAATATGGAGGTACTTATGGCGGAACGGGCCAATCTGGTATTTCACAATAAAGTGATAGATGGAACTGCTATTAAACGACTTATTAGCCGATTAATAGATCACTTCGGGATGGCATATACATCACACATCCTAGATCAAGTAAAGACTCTAGGTTTCCAGCAAGCCACTGCTACATCCATTTCATTAGGAATTGATGATCTTTTAACGATACCTTCTAAGGGCTGGCTTGTCCAAGATGCTGAACAACAAAGTTTGATTTTGGAAAAACACCATCATTATGGGAATGTACATGCGGTAGAAAAATTACGCCAATCTATTGAGATATGGTATGCTACAAGTGAATATTTGCGACAAGAAATGAATCCTAATTTTAGGATGACGGACCCGTTCAATCCAGTCCATATGATGTCTTTTTCGGGGGCTAGGGGAAATGCATCTCAAGTACATCAATTAGTAGGTATGAGAGGATTAATGTCGGATCCCCAAGGACAAATGATTGATTTACCTATTCAAAGCAATTTACGCGAAGGGCTGTCTTTAACAGAATATATTATTTCTTGCTATGGAGCCCGTAAAGGAGTTGTAGATACTGCTGTACGCACATCCGATGCTGGATATCTTACGCGTCGACTTGTTGAAGTAGTTCAACATATTGTTGTACGTAGAACAGATTGTGGCACTATCCGAGGGATTTCTGTGAGTCCTCGAAATACAAATCGGATGATGTCAGAAAGAATTTTTATCCAAACATTAATTGGTCGTGTCTTAGCAGACGATATATATATAGGTTCCCGATGTGTCGCCTTCCGAAATCAAGATCTTGGGATTGGACTTGTCAATCGATTAATAACCTTTGGAACACAATCAATATCTATTCGAACTCCCTTTACTTGTCGGAGTACATCTTGGATCTGTCGATTATGTTATGGTCGGAGCCCCACTCATGGTGACCTGGTTGAATTGGGGGAAGCTGTAGGTATTATTGCGGGTCAATCTATTGGCGAACCGGGGACTCAACTAACATTAAGAACTTTTCATACCGGCGGAGTATTTACAGGAGGTACTGCCGAACATGTACGAGCCCCTTATAATGGAAAAATAAAATTCAATGAGGATTTGGTTCATCCTACACGTACACGTCACGGGCATCCTGCCTTTCTATGTTATATAGACTTGTCTGTAATTATTGAGAGCGAAGATATTATACATAGTGTGACTATTCCACCAAAAAGTTTTCTTTTAGTTCAAAATGATCAATATGTGGAATCAGAACAGGTGATTGCTGAGATTCGCGAGGGAACATACACTTTTCATTTTAAAGAGAGGGTTAGAAAATATATTTATTCTGACTCAGAGGGCGAAATGCACTGGAGTACTGATGTGTCCCATGCACCCGAATTTACTTATAGTAATGTCCATCTATTACCAAAAACAAGTCATTTATGGATATTATCAGGAGATTCATGCGGATCTAGTCTAATTCTTTTTTCGATCCACAAAGATCAAGATCAAATGAACATACCCTTTCTTTCCGTCGAAAGAAAATCTATTTCTAGCCTCTCAGGGAATAATTATCAAGTGAGCCAAAAAATTTTTAGTTCGGATTTTTATGAAAAAAAAAAATCTGGGATTCTCGATTATTCAGAATTAAATGGAATCGTAGGTACTAGTCATTATAATTTCATATATTCTGCTATTTTTCATGAGAACTCGGATTTATTAGCAAAAAGGCGAAGAAATAGATTTCTCATTCCATTCCAATCAATTCAAGAGCAAGAGAAAGAATTAATACCGCATTCAGGTATCTCGATTGAAATACCCAGAAATGGGATTTTACGTAGAAATAGTATTTTTGCTTTTTTTGATGATCCTAGATACAGAAGAAAGAGTTCCGGAATTCTTAAATACGGGACTCTAAAGGCGGACTCAATCATCCAAAAAGAGGATATGATTGAGTATCGAGGAGTCCAAAAATTTAAGACAAAATACGAAATGAAAGTAGATCGCTTTTTTTTCATTCCCGAGGAAGTGCATATTTTACCCGAATCCGCTGCCATAATGGTACAGAACTATAGTATCATTGGAGTCGATACACGAATCACTTTAAATATAAGAAGCCAAGTCGGCGGGTTGAT